AGCTATATACGAATCACCCACACCCTCTTCTTTTGTATTTCATTAATTGACTTTCCTTTAAATTAAGACGAAATTCTCTAAAAATAAACCCCCGCTTTCTTTAAAATATCATAAACAGTTCCTGTAGGTTGAGCACCTTTTTCAAGAAAAAATAGAATAGCAGGAATATTTAAATACGTTTGATTATTTATCGGATCATAAAAACCCACTTTCCGAAGATCTCTTCCTTCTCTTCGGGATCGGACATCAATTGCAACGATTCGATAAACGGCTCATTGGGATAGACGTAGATAAACTAGAACCCCCCCTAGAAACGTATACGAAGCTTTCTCTTCGTACGGCTCGAGAAATTAGAAGATATGTCTATGTATACAATTCGAATGTCAAATAGATCTATAAAAGCATTAAATCAAATCAATTAGACTAAGATTATTTAATACTTTTTTATTCTTCTTTTTCTTTATCAAAAAAAAAAAAGAATTTGTATTCTCAAAACTCAAGTTGAGTAACTCGGAAATATGAAATAGCTCAAAAGAAAACCCTTATGTATTTGATTTTTTGAGTGGTCTCTAACCCCTTTTTCTTTGTCTCGTTTAGAATATATTTGGACTCCTTGTTCTTGATCTAGTTGTCGAGACAATTAAAAAAAAGATATTTCCTTGTTCCAAAATATTTTATCTTTGCCTTGAATCATTGGGTTTAGACATTACTTCGGTGATTTTTAATCGTTTCAAAATGGCAGCAACACGGCCCTTTTTCTGATTTATTTCTATCAAAGAATCATAAACGGTTGATTCCCGCAAGATACACTTTTGATCAAAAGAGTTTCACTAATTCCAACAAATTTTCCTTTTTTGGATTTGAAACTTGCTCGAATTGGATCCTTTCGATTTAGAAATCGAAAATAGATTACACTTACGAAGTTGTTCCAACTTATTAATTGGCACTAACCCTAGATCCTTGCCCTGAGAAATGAATCAATACTTTCTACTCGAGCTACATCACATACTGTTTACACTACAACCCAAGAAAAAATGAGGTTTCGAGTGGAACAGAACAAAGGATGTCGAGCCAAGAGCACCTTCATTCCTATATAATAAAAAGGGTGGGTGTAAGAATCCACAACTGATCATGTCCTTCAAGTCGCACGTTGCTTTCTACCACATCGTTTCAAACGAAGTTTTACCATAACATTCCTCTAGTTTGGAACTGATATGTAATTGATTCAATTAGGGAATCATGAATAGTCATTTGTTCGGTCGTTCCATTGGTTTCTAAAGAAGTCTTAGAAAGAATTCAATTTAATCCTCGATTTTCTTTTTATTGGATGAATGCAATATTTTTATTTTATTTATTAATTTCTAAATATTAGGAAGAAAAAAGTTCTTTGTATTGAATCTACATTGCATCTTCAAGTAACTTGAGAGGATATATTCAACAATCTTAGACTTCTTCGAATATCAAATACTCATAAGAAATCATTCAATTCAAATAGTTATTGAATTGAAAAAAAACCTACCTGGATATCACTATTTGAATAAAGTTTTCCTAAAGATTGCATTTATCATCATAAATAATTCATCTTTGAATTAAACCTCAGTGATTAAAAAAATATAGATAGATAGAAAAAGAAATAAATTTCTTTTTTTCGTGGAGTGAATAAAAAAAAGTTGATGTAAAGGAAGATTTAGGCTCTTTTTCTTTCATTTCATACTGAAAAAGAAAATCATAAAAAAAAGAATTCCCTCTATCAGATAGACTGAACAATTGTCATTGGAATGAATTATGAATATTCAATATAGAATATTTCAAATTAACGGATCCAAAATCTTTTTCAAAAAACCAAAAAACGTTATCACTGAAATAGAACGACAATAATACATTAAGCATTTCCTCATTTTACGCGTAGTTTCTTTGACTGGTGGGGGTTCGTTCAATAATTTTTATTTAAAGCAAGGGGAATAGAATATAGGATGTATGAATTACCCCCCCTGTATATATTATTACATATATTTACAATTATATATGCGAACCAAATCAAATACGAAATGAAATACCTAAAAATGAGGTTCAAAGAAAATAGATACGTTATATGTATGTAACTTGATTATTTCTTAATCCAATTTTCCAATTTGTACAAGCACAGCTAGTTAAATTGCTATCTTACATTGTTAATTAATTCTTATTATATGGGACGTAAGGCTTTTCGAAGTAACTAACTTAAACTTCAATATGAATATTCAATATTCAAAGTATAAGGGGATGGACATACGATGAAAAGCGCATTCAACCTCTTTTGCAACCCCCCTTTTTTTTTTCTTTATTTCCAATTCTTCGAATCTAGATTCCTAGATCACAACTCGATTCAGTTTCATCTATATGTATCTTAGTTGAATTTAATTTGTGAAAAAATAGGATTTAAAGAAGAATAGAATCATTAAAAATCAGAAACAAGAATCACATAATATCCAATATTTAACTCTTAAAGAGTAGAGAAGGTAGTTCAAAAAACAGAAGGTAGTTCAAAAAGAAAACCTTTCTTTATTGTGATAATAGATATTTCTATCTATGTTTCTATCTATATATAGAATAGGTATTCCCTGGGACGGAAGGATTCGAACCTCCGAATAGCGGGACCAAAACCCGTTGCCTTACCACTTGGCCACGCCCCATTTCAATTTCTATTCAATACTACTAAAGAGTAGTATTGTTTTTGGTTGTTCGTCAATTCCAATCTAAAATAAATATCTATGGACTCTATTGTTCCTAGGGTTTTGACACGTGTAGATATACAATGAAGCTGAATTTATTGATCATTACATATAATTCAATTAAGATATTGTATAAAAGTATGATTTCTTCTATTCTTTTTTGAGAATTGAAGGATTTTTGATTGGGTGAGTTCAAAGAAGGATTTTTTGGTATCCCTTACCTTTTTTTTTTTCATTTTTAAGGGATATCAATTATCAATAACAATAACTCAATCAAAATACAATTATCTCCAAGTCCAAGAAAAAAAAAAAATGTTTGTTATGCTTAATATCTTTAGTTTGATCTGTATCTGTCTTCATTCCACCCTTTATTCAAGTAGTTTTTTCTTAGCCAAATTGCCTGAGGCCTACGCTTTTTTGAATCCAATCGTAGATTTTATGCCAGTAATACCCCTTCTCTTTTTTCTCTTAGCCTTTGTTTGGCAAGCTGCTGTAAGTTTTCGATGAGATCTTTAATACTGTCCTAGACATGATTTATTCGAAACAAAAAAAAATTGGAACAATGGATAAGATCGGATAAGTCTTACAGCATGAACATGAACCCTCGATTCAAACAATTCTTAGATAGCTGCAAAAAATCTGACTCCCCTCTTTCCTCATTCGGATTCTTTTTCATTTATTGAAAAACCCTTTTAGAGTCATTTCAAAATAGGAAAGATTTTTTTTTTATGAAAGACTCGACTCTTATTCCAAATGAATTTCTGAAAATTCTTTTTGATTTTTGATTTCGAGAAACCATTTTGTTTATTGGTGTCAAAATAGGATATGGGGTATAAAAATGGAGAATCTATTCTCTTTTTTTTTTGAAAAAAAAAGATCTTGGAGATTGTGTAATGCTTACTCTCAAACTCTTTGTTTATACAATAGTGATATTTTTTGTTTCTCTCTTCATCTTTGGATTCCTATCTAATGATCCAGGACGTAATCCTGGACGTGAAGAATAAAAAGGCCTTTCTTTTTACTTGCTTAATTTTTCAATGTTCTTACTTAGGATTTTATCTATTTTACTTAGGATTTTATCTATTGTACATCCTTATTTATTATATGAAATAAAAAAAAAAACAAAAACAAAGGAAAGGTTTTGAAAAAAAAAATAAATAAAATAACAAGTCATCAACGGAAACGGAAAGAGAGGGATTCGAACCCTCGGTACGAAAAACTCGTACAACGGATTAGCAATCCGACGCTTTAGTCCACTCAGCCATCTCTCCCAATTGAAAAAGGATAATTACTATCTTACATTACACAAAAAGTAAGGCTTGAAAAAAAGCCTTTCTTTTCTTTATCTCTCTTTATTTTTTTTTACTCTATTAATATATACAACTTTAATATATACTACTTTTATAAGCAATCCCATTTAGATAAAGAAAAGGTTCTAAAGAGATATTTCGAATAAAAAAAAAAAAAGAAAAAAGCAAGAATACCTCTTCTTCCGAAAGAGCTTTTTTTCTTTTCACGGCCTGGCCTGGTCAGTACCTAGCCGGGCCATTTTTTGTTCCATTCCAAATCATAGATATAGATAAAATGATTTGTTTGAAAACAAAAATGCTTATTATTGATTATTGAAACAACAATCAGAAGAAGGGATCTTTCCATTCCTCTGATATGGAATTTCATTCTATAGAATCAAAGTGTCATTTTTTATTATTATTATTCTTTCTTTTCTTATTTTTTTTCCTTTACTGGAAAAAAAGAAAAAAAAAATAAGGAACTGTGGATTGTTGTGCAATGCATTCTTATGTCATAACATAAATAGTTTTATCGAGCCCTATCTGTTCTGTCAAAAATCCTCCAGCAAAAGAAAGAACTTGTTCTTTCTTTATTTAAATTTTGAATTAGGAGTGCTCTTTTACTAATCTGATTAGGTTTACTGACAAAACCAAAACAAACACGTCAATGCTATAATTTTCATCATTATTTTGTTTTGGATCCTATCTTGATTACGTCCGATTACCTTTTTTTGTTCGACAAAAGTTTCATTTATATACAATAATCGCATTGTAGCGGGTATAGTTTAGTGGTAAAAGTGTGATTCGTTTTATTAATCCCTTTTATAGTTAAGGGATCCCTCGGTTTGATTTGATTCATATTCCGAAGAAAAACTTTATTTCTTAAAAGGATTTAATCCTTTACCTCTCAACGAAGGATTCGAGGAAAAATATACATTCTCGTGATTTGTATCCAAGGGTCAATTAAAAATGGAAAATTGGATTATTTAATTGCGAAACA